TTTTTAGGGGGCCTACAGCCATTATGTGGCATAGGGGTTACATCCCGTATGAAACTTAATATTACACCACTTCTACGAATAGCCCTTAATGCTGCATCTCGTCCGAGACCGGGGCCTTTTATCATGACTTCGGCTCGTTGCATACCTTGATCCACTACCGTCCGAATAGCATTTCCTGCTGCGGTTTGTGCCGCAAAGGGTGTCCCTCTTCTTGTACCCTTGAATCCACAAGTACCGGCGGAGGACCAAGAAATTACCCGGCCTCGTACATCTGTAACAGTCACAATGGTATTGTTGAAACTTGCTTGAACATGAATAACCCCTTTTGGTATTCTACGTGCACTCTTACGTAAACCAATACGCCCATTCCTACGTGAACCGATTCTGGGTGCGGGTTTTGCCATATTTTATCGTCTCATAAATATAAGTCAGAGGTATATGGATATATCCATTTCATGCCAAAACGGATCTTTTCCGCTTTTTTTTATTTGTATATTGGGTCCCTTAGGGAGTCTCTTTTATTTTATAAAGATTATCCTTGTCTTTGTTTATGTCTCGGGTTGGAACAAATTACTATAATTCGTCCCCGTCTACGGATCAGTCTACATTTTTCACAAATTTTACGAATGGAGGCCCTTATTTTCATATTTGTCATTCCTTAACTGAATTTAAAATTTACTTATTTGAAGAAAATTAGTTTCTGGAAATTTGAAACTTTCGAATTGTATCCCTCCGAAAGGAATATTGAAGTTGAAAAAAAAACCACCTAATCGTTTGAATCCTTGTTTCGGAGTCTAGAAACTATATGCCCTTTGGTTGAATCATAATGACTTCTTTCAATTTTTACTCTATCTTCCGTTGGTATACGTATAAAACTACGTTGAATCCTTCCTGAACCATAACCTAGAATCCGATCTTCATTATCTAAATGAATCCGAAGCATACCATTCGGAAGTGATTCAGGAATTAAACTTTCATGAATCCAGTTTTATTTTTTCATTCGCGGTAAAACCTCCTTGAAGTATTAACTAATGTAAGAGGAGAGTGAGAATAGAAACCCGTTCTTTATCTTTTTTTTTTCACAAATAGTAAAGTTCCATATCTTAATTTGGATATAAGAAAGCTTACCATATATAACACAAAATTTCTCCGCCGATTCCTTCTAGTCGGGCCTCTCGGTCCGTCATTATACCCCGAGAGGTAGAAAGAATTACAATCCCCATCCCACCTAAAATTCTAGGAATTCGTTGATAACTAGAATAGATTCGTAGACCGGGTCGACTGATCCGTTTTAAATTTAAAACAGTTTTACATGGACCTTTCCTATTCCTTCTATGCCGTAGGGTTAAAACCAAAAAATATTTGTTGTTTTCCTGATGTTTCCTCACATTTTCAATAAAACCTTCTCTTAACAGTATTTTAACAAGGTTTTCGGTGATGTTAGTAGATGGTATTCGAACCGTTCCTTTTCTATTCATGTCAGCATTGCGTATAGAAGTTATTATATCAGCAATAGTGTCTTTACCCATGATAAATTAAAATTATTGTTACCCCCGAACTTTGATATAATCAACATGCTTTTTTCTTTCTATTTTATGAATTGTTAAAGATATATGCGTGAGACAAATTTACTAATTAATCTAGTTTACTCTATTCATATTTTATTCAAATGCTATAAGAGCATTAGAGTCTCCGTTTTATTAGACTTATAATACTTCAGGTGCTAATGAAACTATTTTAGTGAAATTTAACTGTCTCAATTCCCGTGCGATCGCACCAAAAATTCTAGTTCCTTTGGGATTTCCTTCTTGATCAATAACAACCGCAGCATTGTCATCATATCGTAGTATCATACCGTTGTCACGTTTGAGTTCTTTACAAGTACGTACAATTACAGCTCTGATCACTTCGGATTTTTCTAGAGGTGTATTTGGTATTGCTTCCTTGATTACAGCAACAATAACGTCACCAATATGAGCATATCGTCGATTACTAGCTCCTATGATTCGAATACACATTAATTGTCGGGCCCCGCTGTTATCCGCTACATTTAAGTGGGTTTGAGGTTGAATCATATCATTTTTTTTTATTTGCTCTTTCACTGCGAAGGGGCTAAGTAAAAAAAGAAATATTGTTTGTCCAAAACAAAAAAAAAAGAAACCTATAATTTTGTTTTTTTTTTTTTCATTCAAAAGATTTCTTTTCTTTGGTTATACATTCTTATCCCGAAATCATGAATTGCGTTCGTATAGGCATTTTGGATGCCGCTATTGAAATAGCCTTTCTGGCTACATTTTCTGCTACTCCACCCATTTCATAAAGTATTCTACCCGGTTTAACGATAGCTACCCAATATTCGGGAGATCCTTTACCGGAACCCATACGCGTTTCCGCGGGTCTTACTGTAACAGGTTTGTCTGGAAATATACGTACCCATATTTTTCCGCCGCGGCGTACGTTTCGTGTCATTGCTCGCCGCCCTGCTTCTATTTGTCTAGACGTGATCCACGCGGGTTCAAGTGCCTGAAGAGCATATCTACCAAAGCAAATACGATTACCTCGATAAGATATTCCTTTCATTCTTCCTCTATGTTGTTTACGGAATCTGGCTCTTTTGGGGTTATAGTTGATGGTTCTTTTTCAATTTCAATTCCATCTCTACTACAGAACCGGACATGAGAGTTTCTTCTCATCCAGCTCCTCGCGAATGAAAAATAACAATTATAACATGGTATACATGTATTTAATGAATAATATACTGAATCGTGGGAGTCTTTGAGATTTTATCTAATATCTAATCTATTAGAAATTTGTATATCTTGTTTTGATAGTTTATATAAAAAAAACTAAACATGTATTCAATTTCTATTTATTTATAGTTATAGATAATTATTTTATAGATTAGTTAGAGATAATAATAATAGAATTTCGTTTTATTATAACGAGTATTTATTTTGTTTTGTCTTTTTTATTATCATATTATATTGGATCTATCAAAATTTAGAAATCCAATAAAATAAAAACTTTCGCGGGCGAATATTTACTCTTTCCATATCTATTTCAGTTGTAGGGTTATCCTATGACATGGCCTCTCAGAATAAAAGTGGATTGGTCCCGGGTTCGTTTCGCCATCCTACCCAATGAATTATTAGGATTCGTTTTCAATAGAATCTTCTGCATCCACGGGTTCCGTCGTTCCCATCGCTTCGCGATTAATGGTTAGGCCCGAATTCTACGGCGGAGCTCCTAATGAAAATGAAATGTGTTATTGAGTCAATTTTCTCAGTCTTTGTGGACCCAGGGCTCTTGACTTTTTTTGTTCTATGAACAAATTCATAGAATTATAGATCAATCAAATTAGTATTAGTATTGATGCTTTATTACGCTATCCTTTATAAGATCGCTCAGAGACCTTACATATTGGAATCATATAGCATTAGTATTCTTTTTCTCTCTTTCTCTCACCCTTCCATTTATCTGCATTCTTTTTGTTATTGCTTCACAACTTAAAATCAGATTGGTTTTTCTTTTTTTTGCTTGTTTATGCAAACAAAAATTCAGTTGCTACAATGATATGATCAATATATCATATCGTGACTAGTTCTTTAGATCCAGATAATATGAAGCGGTGAGTTGGTTATTAGTTCGATAGTTATTAGTTCATACTATGGGCCAGTCCGTTTTTTTGACTACTAACCCTACAAAAACCAACGAGTCACACACTAAGCATAGCAATTATATCAATATAAAAAAATGAATTGAATTTTTATTCAACCTTATAGAATTGCCCATTTTTTTTTTGATTTAACAGAAAAAGAATGAAAGAGTTTGTCATTTTTTGCTTTTTTATTTCTGATAGAACGTAAAGACAAGTCAAATAAAGGCTTAGGCTTCCTCGTCTACAAATATCCAAATTTTGATGCCTAATACCCCATAGATAGTTCCAACTGCATAGGAACAATAATCAATTTTAGCTCGAATGGTTTGTAGAGGAACTCTACCCTCTCTGATCCATTCGACACGCGCAATCTCTTTTCCGTCGATACGTCCTGCAATTTGTACTTGAATTCCTTTTGTACCTGCTTGTTCAGTTAATTCAATAGCCTTTTTCATTGCTTTTCGAAATGAAACCCTATTCTTTAATTGTCCGGCTATAAATTCGGCGAGAATATTAGGGTGTCCATAAGGGTTTGTAATTCTTGTAAGAGCAATGTTGAGTTTTCGGTTTACACAATTAATTTCTTTTTGTACATCTATCTGCAATTCTTCGATTCTTCGAGGCCCACCTTTACCTTCTAGTAATAATTTTGGGAATCCCATATAGATTATGACCTGAATCAAATCGATTCTTTTTTGAATCTTTATGCATGCAATTCCCTCAACACCAGAGGATATTTTAATATTTTTTTGTACATAATTCTTGATCCACTCTCGGATTTTTTGATCTTCTTGTAGCCCTTCGGAATAATTTTGTGGTTGTGCAAACCAAAGAGAATGATGACCTTGGGTTGCACCAAGTCTGAAACCAAGTGGATTTATTTTTTGTCCCATAATCTCCTAATACTATATATATCATGACACGTCATATCCGTGTACTTACTTATTTTTATTTCTCCATATGTTGCCTTTGAAGTATAATATGGCGTATTTGGCTCCTTTATACTTCCTTTACAGATATATCTTTTAATCCAATAGTTATATGAAAAACGTGTCTTTTTATCGGATAACTACGCCCTCGAGCTCGAGGTTTTAATTTTTTCACAGTAGTACCCCTTCACGACTTCCGCTTTGCTAATGATTAAACTTGCTTCGTTTAAACCGACATTGTGAATAGCATTTGTTGCTGCAGAATAAACCAATTTAAAAATTGGATAACCCACTCGATAAGGCATAAGTTCGAGTCTCATACGTCTTTCTTCGTATAAACGTCCACAAATCTGATCAATTTCAATTACTCTTTCTGCTTTATTAGCAGACATACATATATGTTTACTTAAAGC